ATTTTTGAAAAGACATAAATGTCTTTCTTTGAAGTAATGAGACTATTTAAATTATGATATTCGTGGAAAATAAATCGCAACAAATGCAAAGAAGGAACATCTTTGATCCAGCATTGAAGGATTTGAACTAAGATTTCCAGATGGATGGGATGGGGTATTAGTATATCTAACACATAATTTAAATGTGAGAATTTATCTTCTAAAAAAGGAAAGATTGAATGAATAGATTGTAAATTCTGAGATTTTAGTCTTTTTTTTTCTTTAAGGGAATATACTAATCGCGACGAGAATGGAATTTCCAGAATGACTCCAAAACCTTCTGATAATATTTGAGAAGAAAAATAATTCTTATGTCCCCAAAATATATTCTGATTAGAACCATTTACCAAAGAAAAAAAAGGTTTCTGTTGATACATTCGAATAATTAAACGTTTAACAAGTACTAAACTATATTTATTGTCATAACCAATAATTTTAACAGGTTCGTAATAAATAAAACTATTGAAGCTATGATCATGAGCAAGTGAGTAAATATACTCTTGAAAGAGTAGCGGATATAGGAAGTTTTGTTGCCGAAATATATCTTTTTTCAATCTAGATATCTCTGTAATCCTGTCATTTACATACATTTTTACTATAAACAAAAAATAAAAAAAAAAAAAAGTAAGGCATTTCTTGTGTTCTGAAATGATACATAGTGCAATATGGTCAGAACGGCGTATGTGTATATTTTATGTAGTCTATTTTTTATCTTATACTACCCTATACTAATAAAAATTATATAGAATTTAGATATAATATGCACTGTCTATACTGTTACTTTATAGACTCTCTATTTTTATTCTTTTACTGTATATATATATATATTTTTTTTATACTGTATTGTGAACTTAATGGTAATATAAGAAGTAAAAGATTTAAGAAAAAATAAAGAATAGATACCCCGGAGACAGAGGATCCAATTTACAGATTTTTTTCCTTTCCCTTTCTATCCAATTAGGTTTTATTTGTTAACAAAACTATAATAAAAATAAAAGAAATAAAACAATGATAAGAAAAATAAGGAAAAGGGGTAAAAATATTTTATTTTTGCAACCCAATAACTCTTTTGATTTTGGAAAAAGTATTATTTTATCACTATACTATTTATTCTACACATTCCTAATTCATAATAAAGAATAATTAGGATTAATAAAAAAAAAAATAATCAACGGTTCACTCACAATTAATAAGAGAACCTTTCCAACATAAGGTACTAATCTATTTTTAACGTCTAATTAGTAATTAGATTGGGTAATCATTCAAATTAAGAAGATAAGCTCGTTGCTTTTTTGTCTTACTCCAGTTGGAACTATAAGGCTCTATCCATTTATTCACTAGACTCGACTATAAAATACTTTACTTAATTATAAAAATAACAATTTATAAAGTCCCATTATGAGTATGAATTTTATTATTTTTCTTCTATTATTGTTTTTTATATATTTTTTTTTTTACGACATGCTTTTTTTTCCATTCATTACCTTTCAGGATCAGTCGCAGTCTTCTAAACTCTACCAATAGTCTAGACGAATTCCTTCATCCAAATGTGTAAAAGATCATAGTCGCACTTAAAAGCCGAGTACTCTACCGTTGAGTTAGCAACCCAGATCAATATAAAGTGTAGATATGATCGAAATAAAAAAAAGTAAATCCCAGCAAACCCATCTTTTTTTATAAAGTGAAGAAAAGAATAAATATAGAATGGGGATAAAAAGATCTATTTATCTAAGATAAAATTATATTTGTTCGAGACGCCGTTGTCAATATGAATAGACTTTGTTTTAAAATAAATTTAAAGAAATTATATATAATTTTGTGTTGGATTAGCATAACATAAAGAAGAAATAGAAACGACAAAAAAAGAAAGATGCAATACAAAGACAAAAAATATTACCCCCCTTTTTTGGGGGGAGTTCTACAAAAAGAAGCAATAAAAAAAAAAAAAATTAAGAAGAAAACAAACTTTGAATAAATAATTACACAAAGATAGGTACTAATGAGACTAACCTTGATTTTTTAAATTATAAATTCTTTCTTTAAAGAATTCTACCTTCCTTAAAATATCATGAACAGTTCCTGTGGGTTGAGCGCCTTTTTCAAGGAAATATAAAATAGCAGGAACATTTAAATAAGTTTGATTATTTATTGGATCATAAAAACCAACTCTTCGAAGATCTCTTCCTTCTCTTCGGGATCGAACATCAATTGCAACGATTCGATAGATGGCTCATTGGGATAGATATAGATAAAAAATTCCCCCCTAGAAACGTATAGGAGGTTTTTTCCTCATACGGCTCAAGAAAAAATGATTTAATTTATCTAATTTCTATCTATATAGATAGAAATAGAAAGATAAATAGATCTGTAAAGAATTATACTCTAATTTTCACCTTTTTCCTTCTTCACAGAAAAAAAAAAAAATAAATTTAATTCGTACTCCTAACTCAAGTTGAATGGTTTTTAAAGAGTTAAAAATAAAATCCCTAGAATTTATTGAGCTGTCTCTAACCTATTTTTTTGTCTTCTTTTGGATCTATTCTTTTTTTTTTTTACTAATTCTGATACAATTGTTAAGACAGATTAAAATAGTGTTTCCTTGTTCCGGAATTCGTTGTTTTTGCTTTGTGCTTTGTGAAATCATTGGGTTTAGACATTACTTCGGTGATCCTTACTTCTTTTTAAAAAGACAGCAACATACCTTTTGTTTTTCTATGAAACAAAGAAAAATCATATGAAAGATTGATTCCTTTGCGATACACTTTTGATCAAAAAAGTTTCAAAATTTCGATAAATTTAACTTTTTTATTTCAAACTTATGAAACTCTCCTTATATATATATATTTATATTATATATATATAAATATTCTAATAATATTTATATATTTTTAATGATATATTTACAAAGTTGGTCTAACTTATTGATTATTACTAACCCTAGATTATTCTCCCGATAAATGAATCAATCAGTTTTGCTCGAGCTGCATCATATGCTTGCTATACCATTAGTCTTTTTATTTATCAACCCAAGACAAATGAAATTTGGTTTCTAGCAGAACAAACTATGTCGAGACAAGAGCATCTTCATTCGTATAGAAAATGGTGGATATCAGAATCCACAGTCAATCATGTCCTTCAAGTCGCACGTTGCTTTCTACCACATCGTTTCAAACGAAGTTTTACCATAACAACCCTCAAATTTTATTTGAATTTGGAACCGTATGCAATCGATTCAATATAGAATCATGAATAGTCATTGGCTGAACCGATACATAATAATCCACACATATCTATCTCTAAATAGATAGAGATTTTTCCGGAAAGGATCTCACTTAATTTAACCCCTAATATATATATATATATATATTTTTTTTTTTTTCAGATGAAGAAAATAAGTTTGTTTAAAACTGATTTACATCTTAAACAGATCTTTCGGGATTGTCCATCATCAACTCTAAAAAAAAATAGGATTCTAAGAATCATTCTTCGAATTCTCATATTGAAAAACATTGTATTCAATATGTTACAGCAAATTTTTTCATTAGATTTTAAATTTAAATAGAGAAGAATCTTTCGTTTCTGATGGAAATGGTCTGGGACGGAAGGATTCGAACCTCCGAATAACGGGACCAAAACCCATTGCCTTACCGCTTGGCCACGCCCCATTTTTATTTTTTATAATAAAAAGAAAGCGAAATATTGGTTATTCGTCAATAACTATCCAAAATACATATAGGACATATTATCAGTATAATTCAACACAATAGATATAGAATCAAAAAAATAAATTGATCATTATATAAAATTAAATTAAGATATTGTATGAAAGTAGAATTCTTGTATTCTCATTTGATTGGAGAATGTAAGGAAGGATTCTTGATTGGAGAGAAATAAAAAAAAAAAAAATTTTGAAATTCTCTGCCTTTTAAATTTTTAACTCAGAAAAACAACTCAATCCAATCTGATAATTTATTATCATTTCAATTTAATTTTTAAGAACAAGAAAAGAATATTTGTTATGTTTAATATCTTTAGTTTCATCTGTATCTATCTTAATTCTACCCTTTATTCGAGTAGTTTTTTCTTCGCCAAATTGCCCGAAGCTTATGCCCTTTTTAATCCAATCGTAGATATTATGCCGGTTATCCCTTTATTCTTTTTTCTCTTAGCCTTTGTTTGGCAAGCTGCTGTAAGTTTTCGATAAAAATAAAATATATATTTAATTAATATTCATAATTTATTCGATAAAAAAGATGAGATTTTGATTATAAAAATAAATAAGATCAGAAAAGTCTGACATTAGGAATCCTCGATTCAAAAAGTAAAATTATGGTATCTTATATTTTATATTTAATTTTCATAAAGGGGCGATTATTTTTAATCAGCTTATTTCTTCTTTTGTTCTAATCTTTACTTTATAAGATCCCATACAATATCTTCTAAATGGCAATAATTTTTTGGTAACGAAAAAATACGAATCTTTTTATATGATAAAGGAATTCATTTTTATGAATTTCAAAAAATTTATTATTTTTAGAGCGTCATATAAAAATAATGTTAAAGTGTTTGTCGTAAAATAGGTAATCTATTTCCTTCAAAAAAAAAATGATCTTATCTTGGAGATTTTGTAATGCTTACTCTTAAACTCTTTGTCTACACAGTAGTAATATTCTTTGTTTCTCTCTTCATCTTCGGATTCTTATCTAATGATCCAGGGCGTAATCCCGGGCGTGAAGAATAAAAAATAGATGAGATTCGTTTTTAGTTTTTTATTTATTTTTTTCATAGGTAAATGTATCAATAAATAGATACTAGATAAAGATAAAAAAATTAATAAAAGATGATCAGGGGAATCGGAGAGAGAGGGATTCGAACCCTCGGTACGAATAATTCGTACAACGGATTAGCAATCCGACGCTTTAGTCCACTCAGCCATCTCTCCCCATTCCAAATTGGAAATT